TACAACTATTGTTAACCAAGGAAAAAAATTCGTGGTAAAAATAAGATACACTTGGGCCAGAAAAACCCGTGCTCAAAATAGGAAAAAAATATCTTTTCTATTTTGAGCACGGGTTTTTGTCAGTAAAAAAAATGGTATTCGTGTGTGGTTTTTTGAAACGTATCAATAAGCTAGACCCATGCTTCGAGTTGTTTCATGCCATAAATAAACTCGAACACTCAAGAAATCTGTCGGACAAGCGGATTCACACCTCTTACAACCAACACAGTCTTCTGTTCTTGGAGCAGAAGCTATTTGCTTAGCTTTGCATCCGTCCCAAGGTATCATTTCTAATACATCTGTGGGGCAGGCTCGGACACATTGAGTACATCCTATACATGTATCATAAATCTTTACTGAATGTGACATTGGATCTATTAATTTTGTTTTGGAACATCAGGAATTTTCGATCTAGTAAACTTGTAAACGAATCATATATTTCGACACCAGACGAATCAATGATTTACCAGAATTTTTCTAATCAATCTGTCTCTGGATCAATTCATAAGAGAGGGCCAAGATACTTTGATTTCTTACGTTTTCGCAAACATGATCATACGTTGTGTATCATACATGCGAATTTTAATTGATAAAAATTCGAAATTCAAATTTTTCTGATTAATACTATTTATTCAACAAATTCGATTGATTGATACGAGTTGATTTTCTGTTACGATAAATTGACGAAACAATAGCCGGTCCAATAGCTGCTTCAGCGGCTGCGATAGCTATAACAAAAATGGAAAAAATATTTCCTTTTAATTGGCGACTATCAAAAAAATCAGAAAAAGCTACGAAATTGATATTAACCGCATTCAGTATAAGTTCAAGACACATAAGGGCTCTAACCATATTTCGGCTTGTGATCAATCCATAGATACCGATAGAAAATAAATAGGCACTCAAAACAAGTACATGTTCGAGCATCATTGACCAACTCCTTATCAATTTCGATTCATTTCAATATGAACAACAATTCAACAGATTCGATTGACTAGAGAATATAACAAGTACGGACCAAAAGAATATATTGGTAATAAATCGAATAATAAAATTCTTTTAAACATAAACAATCTTTCACTTTCCCATTCACATATAAAATTCAAAGGAAATGGATAAAATAGAACAAAATGCAATTTAGATTGATGTTACTAGTTCTATTCTTACTGACGAGCCACGACAATTGCACCTATCAAAGCAGCTAAAAGAATTATTGAAATGAATTCAAATGGAAGAAAAAAATCTGTTGATAAATGAATTCCAATTTGTTGACTATTATTTATCAAATCTTGCTCTATAATCTGATTTGATCTTGTAGTCCAAATAATCCCGTACCATGATGTATCTGGAATAGTAGTTATTAGTGAAACAAAAATACTTGTACAAACTATCAAAGTAACTCCGTCCCCAACGGTCCAAAGATGAGAATCTTGGTAATATTCTGAACCATTTATGAACATCACAGCAAATATGATTAAAACGTTTATAGCTCCCACGTAAATAAGTAGCTGTGCTGCAGCTACAAAATGGGAGTTTGATAAAATATAGAATAAAGATATACAAACAAGAACCAGTCCCAACGAAAAGGCAGAAAAAATTGGGTTGGTAAGTAATACTACTCCCAGACTTCCTAATACAAGACCTGATCCCAGAAAGATTAAAAGAAAATCATGTATCGGTTCAGGTAAATCCATTAGATGTAAAATAAAAGATAAATAAATCGAAATTTCATGACCTTATTGATATGACCAGGAAAAGATTTTATATACTAAATTCCTAATTGAATTAAATCCTAAGGAGTGTGAATTGATATAGGTACAGTTATAGGACTAATCTCATTCTTTATACGAAAGAGTAGTTCGAAACCATATTAAACTATACTATGTATATATTTATTATTTTATTATTTATATAATTTTAATATAATTTTAATAATTTTATTTATATAATTCTAATATAAAATAGAAATAGAATAATATTCTATTTATTAAATCTATAATAAATATTAAATAATAAAAAAAGATATATAAAATAAGAAATAATATAAAAGATTTATATAAATTTTGATTTAAAATTTAAAAATAAATATAATAAAAAAAAAAATCTTATTTGAATTGAACTGTTCGAATTGTATAATCGTCAATTACTGACATTGGTAAACGGCCCAAAGCAATTTGATTATAATTCAATTCGTGACGATCATAAGTCGAAAGTTCATATTCTTCAGTCATTGATAAACAATTTGTTGGACAATACTCAACGCAGTTACCACAAAATATACAGATCCCGAAATCAATACTGTAGTTAAGCAATCGTTTCTTTCGAATATCAGTTTCCAGTTTCCAATCAACAACGGGTAGATCTATAGGACATACACGAACACATACTTCACAAGCAATGCATTTATCAAATTCAAAATGGATTCGACCGCGGAAACGTTCCGATGTGATTAATTTTTCATAAGGATATTGAATAGTTACAGGTAAACGATTTGCGTGGGATAAGGTAATCATGAAACTTTGACCAATGTACCTTGCGGCTCGTACTGTTTGTTGACCATAATTTATGAACCCAGTTACCATAAGGAACATATCGTGAATATCTATGAATATTTTTGTTTTGTTTCTTTCTCTTGTTTGAGACAAGTTATGAATATAGAATCAATCTTTTACAGTGAAAACAGTCGAAACGAAGTTGTTAATAATAGATTACCGAGAGAAATAGGTAAAAGAAATTTCCACCCAAGATTTAATAATTGATCCATTCTTAGCCTAGGCAAAGTCCATCTTGTTGTGATAGAAACGAACAAGAACAAATAAGTTTTAGCTAATGTAATAAAGATACCAATTGTAGTTCCAAAAACTCCACATGTTTTATTTATTTCAAAAAGCTCAGAAACGAATATGTACGGAATAGAGATATTCCAACCGCCCAAGTAAAGAACTGTTACAAATAATGAAGAAACTAATAAGTTTAAATAGGAAGCAACGTAAAATAAACCAAATTTTATACCCGAATATTCGGTTTGATAACCTGCTACTAATTCTTCTTCTGCTTCTGGTAAATCAAAAGGTAATCTTTCACATTCCGCTAGGGAAGAAATTAGAAAAACGCTAAAACCTATAGGTTGACGCCACAAATTCCATCCCAAAAAACCATATTTAGATTGCGCGTCAACTATATCAACTGTACTTAAACTGTTAGATAATCCTAGTCGGTGATAACATTACTGTTCCCATCGCTATTACAGAACCGTACATGAGATTTTCACCTCATACGGCTCCTCGAAGGCCATAAAAAAATCTAAGGACCGGGCCGGTTATTTATCTTGATATATCCCTAGGATAGATAGGATTCAAATCTATTGGACGGTCCTGAATTAGACCAATTGAATTCTGTCTGTTATATGTTATAATAATAAATACAAAAGGTACTTCTGAATTGATCTCATCCCTTAATAATTTGAATTTTTTGAGTAATAATTGAATTCTTCAATTCAATAAAATACTCCTTTAGAATTATCAATAACCCATCATTTTTGATTACGTAAAAAAATTAGACACTAGTTTATGAATTATGACATAAATTGTATCTCCATGAATATGGATATAAGAAAGAATCCAAAAGGATCCCTCTTTTTTTATTTTTCGTTCCTATTCTTCTTTTTTTTTATGTGCAAAACAAAAGGGGACTTAAAAAAAAATAAAAGGATTATTTCGTTTCTGATAGTTATTTATTTAATCAGTGGATAGGAGCATACTCTGGATCGGAATTGTGGGGAGTACTGCCCGATTATTTCTACCAACTTAAAGCCCCAATTAGTATTCTTTTTATATTATGCAGAAATGCTCTTTTGGAGAATTTACATAATCTCCATTACTAATCCGTTGTGTATCTTGGTGTTTCTAACCATCCACCCATTTTTTATCAATCCCCCTTTATGGTAATACATGTATGGTAATTCATACAAACAGTAGTGAAAACTCAATAAGGTTGGTCTTTTGAGCCCGCTTCAAGACAGGATGACTAATCAACCAATTTTGGGGTAAACGCTTTCTTACGCTTAGAATTCTTTTTTCACTTAATTCTTATACATAGAAAAAGAGACTCAATATTTTTACTGGAGATTCAAATGAAATTCAAATCATAGTATATTAATTCTATATATGTATATTAATATATATTAAATTAGAATACAGAATAAATGGAAGCTGTTTTATTTCACTCATATAACTATCTGATTTAGTTCATCAATCCGAATTTCGAAATCAAAATAATGAAAATCGGGATATCTATTCCATTTTGTTTACCCCTTTCCTATAAAGAAGAAAAGAAATAAAGACGAAAAGAAAGGAGCATAGAAAAGTTTCTGTCTCAACGAATCACACGTAGAGATATTGATAATACACATAGAGTTAATGGTATTTCATAACTAATCGATTGAGCAGCAGCCCGTAGACCACCCAAAAAGGAATATTTATTATTTGACCCATATCCTGACATAAGAAGTCCAATGGGAGCAATACTCGAAATAGCAATCCATAAAAAAACACCGATATTGAGATCAGCTAAAACAAAGTTATAGCCAAAAGGAATTACTGAATAGCTTACTAGAATTGATATGACTGATATGGATGGTCCAATACTGAATAAACGAATATCTCCCCTAGATGGAATAAGATTCTCTTTGAAAAGTAGTTTTGTTCCATCTGCTAGAGCTTGAAGAACTCCCAAAGGACCGGCGTATTCAGGTCCAATACGCTGTTGTATCCCTGCGGATATTTCTCTTTCTAACCATACAATCACTAGTACACCTATTGTGATTCCCAATACAAGAGTAAAAATAGGGACAAGTACCCATATAATTCCATAGACCTCTTTTAAAGATTCCAATCTGGAAAAAGAATTGATATCTTGTACTTCTGTTGTATCAATTATCATTTCAACGATCAACTTCTCCCATAATGATATCTATGCTACCTAGTATTGTCATAATATCAGCCAATTTCATTCTTTTAACTAACTGAGGAAGAATTTGCAAATTGATAAAACCCGGGGGACGAATTTTCCATCTCCAAGGAAAACCGTTCTGATCCCCTATTAGAAAAATTCCTAATTCTCCCTTTGGGGCTTCAACTCTCACATAAAGTTCTTGTTTCGGTAATTCAAAAGTCGGAGACGGCTTTTTACTAATGAATCGATATTCAAAATCATTCCATTCTGGATCCTTTTCTCTATCAAAGCAGCGGATTTCTAAATTCTCATATGGCCCCCCCGGAATTCCTTCCAGAGCCTGTTGAATAATTTTTATGGATTCCACCATTTCACCAATTCGTACTAAATAACGAGCTAATGAATCTCCTTCTTTTTGCCATTGAACTTCCCAATCAAATTCCTCGTAACACTCATAATGATCAACTTTACGTAGATCCCATTGTATTCCGGAAGCCCGAAGCATTGGTCCTGATAAACCCCAATTTATTACTTCCTCTCCACCAACAATGCCTACTCCCTCAACCCGTTCTAAAAAAATTGGATTTCGCGTAATAAGTTTTTGATATTCAACAACCCCTGTTAAAAAATAATCGCAGAAATCCAAACATTTATCTATCCAGCCATGAGGTAGATCAGCCGCTACCCCTCCGATACGAAAATAATTATGCATCATTCTCATACCTGTGGCAGCTTCGAATAGATCATATATTAATTCTCTTTCTCTGAAAATATAGAAGAAAGGGGTTTGTGCACCAATATCTGCCATAAAAGGTCCCAGCCATAGTAAGTGAGAAGCTATACGACTCAACTCCAACATAATTACTCGAATATAGCTGGCTCTTTTAGGTACTTGAATATTTCCTAACTGTTCCGGTCCATTTACGGTTATTGCTTCTGTGAACATAGTAGCTAAATAATCCCAACGTGTTACATAAGGCAGATATTGTACAATTGTTCGGTTTTCCGCAATTTTTTCCATCCCTCTATGTAAATAACCCAATATTGGTTCACAATCAATAACATCTTCACCATCTAGAGTAACAATGAGTCGAAGAACACCATGCATTGATGGGTGGTGAGGACCCATATTGACTATCATGAGGTCTTTTCTTGTAACTGAGGCATTCATAGGTTTTTCCTCGATTCATTCTTCCATGAATTGCTTAAAACAAGAATTAGTTCATTAAAATTCAAGATCTAATAAATCGAATAATTCAAAAAGATTCTTCAAATTAATGAGTTTGTGACTCCCGAATATCCAACTCATTAATTAATTTTTTATAACGTATTCCATTTTTCTTTGACAAATAAGACAGGAGTCGTTGTCGTTTTCCCAGAATTTTACGTAAACCCCTTTGAGATAAATAGTCTTTTCTGTGCAATTCCAAATGTGAAGTAAGTCTTCGTATCTTATTGGTGAAATTGAATACTTGAAATTCAATCGATCCCGGGTTTTCTTCTTTTTTTTCTTGTGAAAAAACAGGTATAAATGAATTTTTTACCATAAAATAAAATGAAAGCTTCTCCCTTTTTTTTTATAGATTCTAGATATTTTTATTGATCAGTAATAATAATGACACTCATTTTCAATTTGGTATATACAAAAATCTTAATTTTCTTAAGAATTCCTGATTTTTTTTTTTCAAATTAATTATTATTATTAATCAATCCAATTCAAATAGGTATACAAAAAATACTATATTTAGGCATTCACAAAAGAAAAATTGTAGACTTCAAATAAGAAGATTTTGTTGATTCATTTATAGATCTAATGAATATATCATTGAATTAGTATCATGCCTCAGAATAGAAGGTAAGATAATGTGTGTGTGCATCTATTTGTCTTCGCATACCAGATATGTTACGGGAAATAGAAAAAACAAAAATGTAGATTAACGAATTTTCAATCGCGGATACATATGTATCCTTACCATACTGAAACGGCTGCCATTATTGGTATCAAACCAATAGCGATTCATACAAGCTAAATCTTCTAATCGATAATTTGGCCAAAGAAATAACTTGAAATTAATTAGTTTTTTTTTATCTCTATCAAGATTTTTACTTGTAGCCAAAACTTGACAGCAATTATTCACTTTATTCTCATTGTAAAATGTCGTATTTCTATGCACACTATTTCTATTCCTAGGATTGAAACAAATTTGAATTCTCAATTCTCTACGACGTCTAGCGGATAAAATATTTTCAGGAACAAGCAAATCAGAATGATTTTTTTCTTTATTTTCAGTCAGCTTTTGATCTCTTGTTCTTGTAATGGATTTATCAAAATTCTTCTTATCAACATAGCCTTTTTCTCGGTATCTTTGATTAATTTGGTACTTTCTCTTATGAATTAATGAAACGCCTATGGTTTGATACATACTAAATTCTTCATGGTTTTTTCTAGACAGACGAATTGGTTCGATACTCAATATTCCTTTTTTCATCAATTCTGTAAGAGTGAAATCCTTCTGATTCTTAATTTTCATAATATCTAGACTTAGTTCTCCTCTTTGAATAGAGGCTATAGCAATTTCTTTTAGATTTATCAGTCTAAGCAGGAGACCATATACTTTGATATTATTCATTATTCTTTCATTTAAGGAATCACGCCAGCTCAATTGAAAAAGCAAATACCTTCTTAGGAAGCAATTAAGTTCTGCTTCGATGTTGTTCTTGTATTTCTTTTTTTTTACACCCTTTTTCATGTCCGATCCTGCATAATCTTGTTCAACATCTTTTTCTTTCTTTGAGAGAGATGTTTCAAGATTTACTCGACCTGCGTATTCTGTTTTTCCTTGATGTCGAGTCTCTAACTCTAATTCAAGAGATTTTTTTTTTTTCGATGGTCTAAAAATATCTATTTTTTTCTTTTCAGTGATGTTTTTCTTTTCACTAAGATTCTTATTTATATTTACATTAACATTGAAAAAAAGGAATTTGATTGGTATGATCCATGGGTTACTCGTATATGCATTATAAAATATAAAAATTTGAGAGAAGAAAACAAATTCCCGATTCGCTATGGAACGATTTAGTATTTCTACATTCATTCCCATCCAATCAAAAAAAAACCTTTTTTGATTGGATGGGTTGATTTCTTGATAAAGCGTAAAATAATAATCGGTATCGATCCAAGCCCCAAAATCCAGTGGATTTCTAAGACAAAAATTCAGAATTCTCCAATCAAAATACTTTCTATCCAGATTTTTTTCCATATCTAGAATAGAATCTCCTACTATATAATTCTTGATAGGAATATCATCCGTCATATCAAATAATTTTTTTTTACGCGTGTTGTAATTATAAGAAATCGCTTGGTTATTATTTGCTTGGAATGGCGATCTATATCCATAAATATATGAGTCCTTCTTATCTGCATAATTAATAGATTTATATAATAAAAGATCATACCCATATTGTTTTTTAATTTTTTGTTTTTGATTTGTTAATGAATCTACTTCTTGTTTTTTGTAAAGAATTAATTTGTTTTTTTCATATGAATGACATTTGGTTAAATCTTTATTTTGAGCCACATGACGTTCGTTCATTCTATTTCGCCATTTTTGTGAGACTAATCTAGACCATCCACTATGAGATAAATCATATTGATAATGACCTTTTAACCAATTTGTCCATTGATTCATTACAGAATTGGGAGGGTTCTTATGTTTTAATTTGGAATGAAATACTCCAAAAAAATAATCCTTTATTTCATTCTTAAGAATTCCATTATATTCAAAAACAGATCTTAATTTATACTTATATAAGTTAATAATTTGGGTTTGTGATAATTTGTAAAATACATATGCTTGTGACAAAGAGGATACGTTACAAAAATTCTGTGAATTCATATTACTAATATTACAAATTGATTTTTTTATAATAGAAATAAAGTGAATTCTACTTTGATTTTTTTTATCACTTCTTTCTTCATTTGCTTCATTATTGTAAATGTATTTATTAAGAATTTTTTTTGTTGATTCAAGAAAAAGTTGTACATTGATCCTAGGAATATTAATGATACGTACAAAGATATCTATGTATATCCTTTCCATGAAAAATTTGAAAAAATAATGTGATTTACGGGTTAATCGAACATTTCTTCTTTGTAATATCTGCCAAATATTTTTTTTGAATTCTAATCTTTTATCATCATAAGTCTTAGAACAAATATTTATCTCTGAACTTAGAAACCCCTTTTTCTTGTCTTTTGTAAATTTTTCTATTTGTTTTATGATTGTCTTTGTTCTATCATTCAGATCTTTGATTTTTTTTTCTGTCAATGAACAATTTGTCCAATTAATAGATTGAATTGGAATGGTGGATTCGTAAATCATTGGATTACTCTTACTGATTGTTGAATCTTTTTGAATTTCATTCAATTCATATATTTTTCTCAATCCAAATAGAAATAAAAGATTTGATAGTGATAGTTTTTTTATTTTTTGTTTTAGAAATAGAATCCTTTTGATGATCCATTGTGCTGTTTCTTTTGAGACATTTAGAAAAGATTTTGTTCTTTCATTTAAAACTTTTAGAACTAGAAAAAAATTCTTTTTCCTATTTTTTATTTTTTTTTTAAGTTCTTTAAAAATGGGATCAAAAAAAGAAAGTCGGTTTCGGGGAGAAGAAGAAAAGGGCAATTCTACTTCCATTCCGAAAACTGTTAAAAAGCAAAAATCCATTTTTTTCGCTTTTTTTTTCATTGGATCCTTTTCCTTTTGAGGAGATCGTAGCTTAGATCTGTATCTGTGCCAAGGTTTCAGACGAAAAGGAAAAAGGATCTTTATTTGAATACCCTCGGTTAGCCAGTTTTTCGGAAATTCTGTTTCGGATAATTGAACGCCATTATAGGTGCATTTAATATACATTTCTCTATTCCAATCCTTTAAATCCTCTGACCATTCGGGAAATTGAAATAATAGTATACGAACGATATTTTTAGTTATTATCAATGAAGGTA